CCTGTCCAAGCAATCGTATCCATAACAGATGGTAGCATCTCGAAGAGGGGAAACATTCGAGCGACGAGAAAGATACCCGCTGCAACCATTGTTGCGGCATGAATAAGAGCAGAAATGGGGGTAGGACCCTCCATTGCATCGGGTAACCATATATGAAGTGGGAATTGCGCAGATTTGGCAACTGAACCGAGGAGGAATAGAGCAGCACAAAAGCTAGCAAGAACTGGACTGATCCGGTCATGTAGAAACAATTCGAAAAATCGTTCGGATAAGTCTTGGAATTCAAAGCTACCTGTTATCCAATAGAAACCCAAAATACCTACTAATGAACCAGAATCGCCTACACGATTTACTACAAAAGCCTTTTGACAAGCATCGGCTGCACTGGGCCTCGTAAACCAAAAACCAATTAATAGATAGGAACACATTCCAACTAATTCCCAAAATATATAAATTTGTACTAAATTCGGACTAATAACTAATCCCAACATCGATGCGGTGAAAAGACTTAAATAACAAAAGAATTTTGAATATCCTTGATCATGCGACATGTAGCTGCCGCTGTAGATCATGACCAAGACTCCCACAGTAGTTACTAGAACCAACATAATAGAAGTAAGTGGATCGATCAAATAACCCATTTCTAGGGAGAGGTTTTTGCCAATAACCCAAGACCATAAGCATCTACGGATTGGGCTGCCTGTTATTTGCTGCCAGAAGGAGTGAGAAGAGATGAGCACAGCTATGCCTAGAGATAGGACACTAACAAAGAAACAAATACGGCGAGAATACTTGATAGAAGTTGGTAAAAAGAATAATCCTAATCCTGATAAGATAGCAGCTAGGAGAGGAAGTACTAGTACGAGCCAAACATTCTGAAATATAAGTTCCGTGACGGATTTTTGTTGAGATAAAGCTTCATATTTCTGAGAATTATGATTCGTGAACCACTGCACCAAGGAGCTCACTTGGTTATGTATGGGATATATCCAGATGTACAGGATATCACTTGTTCTAATCGTCTATATGGATAGTGAAATGAAGATGCCAAAGATTTTTGATTGCAGTATAAAATAGTATAATAAGTATTTTTGGTTGTAGTATGAAGTAGTACTATGATATCATATGTTTCTGCTCCCCGAACCAGAGAATATCATTGCCTTGAATTTGTGGTTTTGTATAAGCCCAAAATTGATTCGAATATAACTTCATTCTATTATATCCTCGCTGCAGAACCCGATGGAACTTCTTTATCTATCCGCAACCAATTAACGGAATTATCCATAAATTCGTAACAAAATGACTACATATGCAATAATTGAGACCGGGGGCCAACAACTTAGAGTAGAACCTGGAAGATTCCACAACATCCGGCACTTCGCCTCGCTGGCACCGAGTCGGTCGGAACGAAACACGAAAGTATTAATTTATCGTGTGTTAATGATTCGTAACGAATCCAACATAAATATTGGACATCCTTGGTTAGAAGACGCTGTCATTAAAGGGAGAATCATGCATCCTTCCTTTGATAAGAAAATCGTGATTTACAGGATGATATCGAAGAAAAAGACACGACGTAAATTGGGACATCGACAAAAATCGACTCGATTTATCGTTGATTCTATCTCCCTGAAGGGGGAAAGTGTACAGGGGGCGTCAATGCGATGAGATAATATATTACGGGATAAGCATTTGCATTCGAAGGTATCGATCCTATTTCATGCGGGATTGAAGGATTAGATACAACTCTTTCCCGGTGTGTTTCTAACAATCAATGAAGCGAGGTTTTATCATGGCAGTCCCGAAGAAACGTACTTCCAAATCTAAGACAAGAATTCGTAAAAGCATTTGGAAGGGTAAAGCGAATAAAGAGGCACTGAGAGCTCTGTCTCTGGCCGAATCTGTTCTAACAAGTCGTTCCAAGAGTTTCTATTACGCAACGGATGGTAAACCGCTCGATTCACCCGAATCTTTATTAGGGGATTGAATACAATACAAACTAATTTATTTGTACGGGATTCTTTTTCCACATTCTCCTATCCCATGAAACTTTTCCTCTCCGATACAGACCTAACTGGTGTGGAGGCTTTTCTCATGGTTCTGCAAGTCGAGAGGCTGGGAGCAACAGTAACAGAATAATCTATATTAACCACAGTTCTTGCAGCCGATTAAGGAAAAAGGACCTAATATTCTTTTTTTATCCTCTGCTGTATCAGTTGCAAGTAACTGTTGGGGGGGAGAGAGCTTCGATCCCTAATTAAAGATTCGGATCTCTACTATCCTAATATTAAGAGAGGATCCTTTCTATGTATTGGCTTCCCACCGGGACCAAGCGTCCTGGTAAGTATTATTATAATCAACTGGTACAAAACCTCGTATTGCATCATCTGTTCGTAGCTATTCCCATGTCCGAGTGCAGTGAGAATCCCTTCAAAATCTTGGATGCTATCGCGGATCTCCATTCGCTTTTTCAACTCCAGTAGGGAATTCAGTTCCAGTGAATACATTCATTTGATGATGGGATCTATTCATTCCTACTAATTGGGGATTAATTACTGGTCTCTCAGAAACTTGTTGTTACGGCTGTGCCTTCTGTATTCCCACTTCTTACAGTAGAAACAACTTGTACTTTGCGAAACGCGAAAAAATAAGGATTTGGGAGAGGCAAGCTCCTCCTCAAGTCCATCACTTCAGTAAAATCTTGGCATATTCCACTTACGCCCATTACTAACTTCCTAATTATCGATAAGAACTTTGGGTGTGTTGGTTTGAACGATGCAGTGCTTCAAGCCCTAGAGACTGAGAGGATACAATTACCGAAGCGTCAAGGCATTCCTATTTATTACAGCATCCTTGAACGCATGTCTACCCCCATGGTACTGAATCCTAGGGTATCGGTTGCAACGTATATATATATATATATATATATATATATATATATATACATATGTGATATGCCATTTGCAGCTAGTCGGGATCGGTACTCAATAAATATTTATTCGTAATAAAGGACCGAGTCGTGCATACAGATTCTCCCTCGGAGTAGCGGGACTCGAACCCACGACTTCCATCACCCCAAGATGTACACTACCAAACTGTGCTATACCCCGTTACCTGTGTTTTTTTTCATTTTCTATCAAAAAGAAATGGAACAAAGATACTATTTTTTAATACAAAGTGTGGTAATATTTATTTGATAAAGCCGCCATGGTGAAATTGGTAGACACGTTGCTCTTAGGAAGCAGTGCTAACGCATCTCGGTTCGAATCCGAGTGGCGGCAGAAGGAATCCCGCATCGTGAGAACCATCTCCTGAAGAATTGGTAGCATCTTAGTTATGACCCCCTTTACATCTATCTATAATGGATAGAATAGTTCATTACTTATAGGTAGTAATTGAATCCATTGCACAATTTGTAAAAACTTATGAATTTCTGGTCATGATATCCACAAACCTGGAACGAATTCTGGCTCATACATCTTCTTACCTTCTATTTCTTGCGACTCTTATTTGTTGGGGGAGACATGTATATACGAATAACAAGACACTGAATATTTTAGGAAAAATCGGTGTGATAACATCTTTCCTCTGTATAACGGGGTTCTTGTTAACCCGATGGATTCTCTCAAAACATTTTCCTTTGAGTAATTTGTACGAATCATCAATCTTTCTTTCTTGGAATTTGACATTGATCGAATTACTTTTGGGAGGTAGGAACAGAAACAGTCAGTCGAATACAATAACTATTCCGAGCGCGATGTTAGCTCATGGATTTGCCACTTTGGGTCTTCCGATGGAAATGCAAGAATCTGCTCCTTTGGTTCCTGCTCTAAAATCTCATTGGTTGATGATGCATGTAACCATGATGATATCGAGTTATGCAACACTTTTGTGTGGATCGTTACTAGCAACAGCTCCATTAATCGTTACAGCAACTAAGCGGGGGAACTTTACCTCGGTAAGATATTACATAAGCTCGTTCATGAATTCTTTATCAGAGGGCTACGTTGAAACAAGTAATATCTTCTTGTACGACTCGGAAGAGCGTTTACCCTTCGTAAATTTCCGCAAATGGCAATTAATTCGAAAATTGGATAACTGGAGTTACCGAATCATTAGTTTGGGATTCCCTTTTTTAACTATGGGTATACTTTCCGGAGCGGTATGGGCTAATGAAGCCTGGGGTTCTTATTGGAACTGGGATCCGAAGGAGACTTGGGCTCTAATTACTTGGTTGATATTTGCCATTTACTTGCACACGCGAATGATTAGGGGTTGGCGAGGGGAGGAGTCGGCCATCATAGCTTCTTTAGGTTCTTTCATAATTTGGATTCGTTACTCAGGAGTCAATTTATTGGGTAAAGGTTTGCACAGCTATGGGTGGTTGATCTAGAGCCAAAACTTTTACCCGGAGCGCATCTTAGCAAGATTCAATCCTCGGTTTCGGTACATACAAATGAGTACGAAGAAAAGATATATATATATATATATATATATATATACTATCACTAGCTATCACTAGCTAATGAACCTGTTGTGGTTGAAAAAAAAGAACTGGATGGTACTGCAGCTGCTATTTACCTCTAGTGGTCATCCCAACACTGTCGTCATCTCCGTGAAAACCATCGGCACTAACGTATCGGTACACGCATTCGTTTGGAATATCCTAATAAGTGACTCGGAGTTTATGGACCTGGGGGAGTGTACCATAGGATCACAAATTTTGGGGAAAACTTTGGGACAAGAGGGAATCGATCCCGTTCTTCCAGATAGATAGGACAAAGTCAGGATAGATACCAATGCCTATAACTGGAAAGGATAAGCAAATCGAAATAAAAATTTCTCGCGGTCCTGCATCCGTGTATGAAACTGAATCATTGGAAGGTTCATACCCATAGAACATTTGGCGCAGCATGGACAACAAATAAATAGGAGTTAAAATTGTTCCAATTGCTTGAGTTATTATAATAATTATCCTGAAGACGAGGGAATAGTTGGGATTACTGATTATCCCCAGGAAAATCATTAATTCTGCTATGAAACCACTCGTACCCGGTAATGCTAGAGACGCCATCGAGGAATTGGTAAACAGAACGAATATTTTGGGCATTGAAACAGCCACCCCGTTCATCTGATCGAGGGCAAGAGTACGTATTCTGTCGTAACTTATTCCTGAGAGAAAGAAGAGCGAAGCACCAATCAAACCGTGGGAAATCATTTGCAAGACGGCACCATTAAGACCTATGTTTGTTAAGGATCCAATCCCAATAAGTACAAAACCCATATGAGAAACTGAGGAGTAAGCAATTCTCCTTTTCAAGTTTCGTTGACTCAGGGAAATTAAAGCCCCATAAACGATTTGAGCTGCTCCTATAGCAACTAACCACGGAGCGAATAGAGAATGAGCATGGGGTAGTAACTCCATATTGATTCTGATCAGCCCGTACCCCCCCATTTTTAGAAGAATTCCTGCTAGGAGCATACACGTGCTATAATGTGCCTCACCATGAGTGTCTGGCAACCAAGTATGAAACGGAAGGATTGGCAATTTGACTGCATATGCAATTAAAAAACTTGAGTATATTATCACCTCCAACTCCAAAGGGTAGGTTCTATCCATCAATATCTGGAAATCAAAAGTAAATGCATTGGATTCGTGGAATGCCATGATCAAGGCTCCTATCAAGATGAATATAGAACCACCCGCAGTGTAAAGGATGAATTTCGTAGCTGCATATAGGCGCTTCCTACCCCCCCACATAATTAGGAGTAAATAAACAGGCACTAGTTCCAATTCCCACATGAAGAAGAAAAGTAAAATATCTTGAGAGGCAAATAATCCTATTTGACCACTGTACATTGCTAGCATCAAAAAATGGAATAATTTCGGATTCAGTGTGACATGCCAAGCGGCCAAAGTGGCTAAAGTGGTTATGAATCCTGTCAGTACGATGAGTCCAATGGAGAGTCCGTCAATACCTAATCGCCAATGAAAATCCATGAGGTTGATCCAGGTATAATCTTCTCTCAGTTGTATGAAATTGCTATCAGATTGGTAATGGTAGCAAAAAACATAAGTTATTAGAATAAATTCCAATAGGCAAACGCCTAAAGTGTACCATCGAACGATTTTATTTCCCTCGGGAGGGAGGAGAGGAATCAGTAAACCCGCAGATATGGGTAAAGAAACGATTGTGCTTAGCCAGGGAAAATGATTCATAATAGGAGGAGAAGGTAGTGGGAAGAACTTTTGTAATAAGACCTAGGTCTATTATAGGTTCTTATTACAAAAGCGCAGGATATTGGTGGTACAAGGAATCAGTAGCCGAGGCCCATACTGCGGGTGCTTTCGGATCCTAGATATACACGTACACTGAGAAAATCTGTTGGACAAGCAGATTCGCATCTCTTGCAACCTACACAATCTTCCGTTCTAGGGGCAGATGCTATTTGATTAGCTTTGCATCCATCCCAAGGTATCATTTCCAATACATCTGTAGGACAAGCTCTTACACATTGGGTGCAACCAATGCATGTATCATAAATTTTTACTGAATGTGCCATTGAATCGATCAACTCCTATCTAGATGGGGTACTAAGAGCCTTGAATTGGGTAATGCATGATTCGTTCCTGGCCAAAAGTTTTTAGTGCTTGGCAATGCTCCAACCGAGAATAGAGAAGAGGACATATTCCCTTACGCATTAGGTCAATCCGAACGAGAATGTATTACGAAATAATTGCTGGTACATTCAAAATTATAGCGAAATCATCACCATTTTAGCAAATCAAATTGATCAATACGTACTGACTTCCTATTGCGATAAATGGTTAAAACGATAGCCAATCCAACGGTTGCTTCAGCTGCTGCGATCGAAATTATGAAAACGGAAAAAACTTCTCCCTTTATTTGTGAATTATCAATAAAATCAGAAAGAATTACTAAATTCATATTAACTGCGTTGAGAACCAGTTCCAGACACATAAGTGCTCTGACCATATTTCTACTTGTGATTGATCCGAAGAGACCGATACAGAGTAAAAAGGCACTCAAATTGAGAGTATGTTCGAGCATAGAAATCCTTATCGAGTTTTACTTATCCGAAAGAGATACAGATACTTGGGTTTCCAAGTTGTAGGAGCAGCCCAGAAACTATCGGGAACTACTTTTACCTCGTGAAGCTACTCCCTCTGTGTTAATTGTTCCTTCTTCTTCTTCGCGGGCCAGGGCAATAGCACCTACCAGCGCAACTAAAAGAATTATTGACACGAGTTCGAATGGAACCAAAAACTCAGTCAAGAACTCCGATCCAATACGTCGAATACTACTTGTTAGAACAAATTCTCCATTATTATTATTCGACTGCGTGATCGAATAAATCTCAGACCATGATGTGTTCGAAATAACGTTACTTAGTAGGTAGAAAATGCTAATACAAATACCTGATGCGATTCCATCACCTATGGTCCAGGACATAAAAAAACCATTGGATTCTTTCTTATTTATTGGCATCACGGCAAATACGATCAAGATGTTCACGGCTCCAACATAAATTAGGATTTGTGCAGCAGCAACAAAATCCGCGTCTAACAAAAGGTATGGGAGAGCTATGCCAGCAGAAACAAATCCTAACAAGAAAGCAGAGTAAACTATATTAGAGGTTGAGACAATACCCAAACTTGCGAGTATGAGGCTCGAGTCCAGAACAGTAAAAATAACTTCATAAAATGATTCGGGTAATTTCATAGAGCTCATAATGGTATAGGATCATTATTTAGCACATCGATACTGGGGGGTTATTGGTGGGAGGCTATAAGGTCCAGGAGTTGGTAATACCCCTCGAACCAAAGTATCCCTCTATAACTCCTTTGGATAAAGATGTTAAATTGGGAACAGTTTTGATCGTACCATCTGCAGCTACCGATCCGGGTAAGCGTCCCAATGCTGTTTGGTCGTAATTCAATCCGTGACGATCGCAAGTTGAAAGTTCGTATTCCTCAGTCATTGATAAGCAATTCGTGGGGCAGTATTCGACACAGTTACCGCAGAATATGCAGGTTCCAAAATCAATACTATAACTATTTAGTTGTTTCTTCCTTATGGTCCTTCTCAACTCCCAATCAACAACGGGGAGGTTTATTGGACATACACGTACGCATACTTCGCAGGCGATGCATTTATCGAATTCAAAGTGTATACGACCGCGGAATCGTTCGGATGGGATTAGTTTATCGTAAGGGTATTGAATAGTTATTGGTAAACGATTCATATGATCCAGTGTAACCATAAAACCTTGACCAATGTATTTCGCAGCTCGTACCGCTTGCTGGCTGTAATTTCCGAATCCACTTGCCATAGAAAACATATAGGTAAATCCTCATCTTTGGTAGAATTCGCTCCTGCTACTTAACTAATTACGAACTTGTCGGTACCGATTCCATCCGAAACTATAGAAAATTCATAATAGAAGTTGAAAGGATGTCGTTAATAATAAATTACCCAACGCGATGGGTAGTAGGAACTTCCATCCAAGATTTAGTAATTGATCTATCCGTATTCTGGGTAAGGTCCATCTCGTCGTTATGGAAATGGATAGGAATAAGTAAGCCTTAGCTAATGTAACAGTTACTCCCACTACTATTTCAGTGACTTCCTGAACCGAACCAATGATTGGACCCCATTCTGAATGTAGTAAATTCGAAAGGACTGGCACAGGGAAGTGCCAGCCCCCTAGGTAAAGAGTTGTGACGAATAATGAAGAAACTAATAGGTTTGGATAGGAAGCAAGATAGAATAATGCGAATTTTATACCCGAATACTCTGTTTGGTAACCTGCAACCAATTCTTCTTCTGCTTCCGGCAGGTCGAATGGCAGTCTCTCACATTCTGCTAAAGAGGCAATGAAAAAGACTATAAAACCGATGGGTTGGCGCCACAAATTCCAACTCCAAAACCCATATTTGGATTGTGCTTCAACTATATCGACTGTACTTAGACTGTTGGATAATTATAGTCGGTACCGACATTGCTGATGGTATCTCTATTACAAAACCGTACATGAAACTTTTGTTTCATACGGCTCCTCAATGGTTCTTGAGATGCGAATATGTATTCGTATCTATCTACCAACGAGATTCTGTTTGCTATTCATGAATAAGCTTCTGAATCTATCTAAAATTCTGCAGTTTTTTGCTAGCGCTAACTCAAATTGCCGAAAGATCTGTATCATACTCTGAAATATGAAAATTCCGATAATTTCCCCTGTGAGAACTGCAAAAGAATTAATTCGTTCCGGATAGTCATTCTTGTAGTAGATAGGGATATACTCTCGATCAAGGTTTCGGGGAAGTACTGCCTAAGCATCTCTACCAATGTAAAGTCCCTATTCAATAAATTTCCGTACTAATTTCTTCACGCATCTTGGTTTTTCTAACCTTCTACTCCTGCTTGCTCGAATTCTTTGATTCTCGATTCTTCCGCTTCAGGCCCGGATAGCTAATCCCTCACCCGGAAATATACATTTTATTGCGATTGTACGAAGCTTTCACTCTTGTACAAAGAGGATGGGATTCAATTCCTATGCTGCGGACGCTGCTTGATTTCACCCATATGACTATCCAGTTCTGATTCGACTGTGATAGAATCATCAATCGAATCTTTTTGAAAAGAATCCAGTATCTCGACGAATCGCACGTAGAGCTACAGATGAAACACTTAAAGCTAGAGGAATTTCATAACTGATAGATTGAGCAGCTGCTCTTAAACCACCTAAAAAGGAATATTTACTACTAGATCCGTACCCGGCCATGAGGAGTCCAAGGGGAGCGATACTGGAAACGGCGATCCAGAAAAAAAGACCTATACTGAAATTGGCTGGGATGATGTCGTATTCGAAAGGGATTACTAAGTAAGTCATAAGAACTGGTATAGTGACTAAAACAGGTCCAAGATTGAATAACCAAGCATCTCCTTGTGATGGGATAATGTCTTCCTTCAAGGACAGTTTCACACCATCCGCTAGGGCTTGAATAATTCCTAGAGGCCCTGCGTATTCAGGTCCGATACGTTGTTGTACCGCTGCCGATATCTTTCTCTCGAGCCATACGAGAATCAAAACCCCTATAATTACTCCTAATACAAGAATGAGAATAGGTACTGCAATTCGTACGAACTCGATGAACCCCTGGTAAAATGTTTGTACAATTTGTCGCTCTTCAGGCTCTAAATTTAAAATCATACTAGCGATCCACCTCCCCCATAATGATGTCTATACTACCCAAAATTGTCATAATATCTGCTAATTTCATTCCCTTAACCAATAGAGGGAGAATTTGTAGATTTATAAAACCGGGCGGCCGTATCTTCAACCTCCAGGGAAAAACACTACCATCCCCTATCAAGAAAATCCCTAATTCTCCCTTAGGAGCTTCTACTCTTATATAATGTTCTTGTTTGGGCAATTTAAAAGTTGGAGAGGATTTCTTACTAATAAATTGATACTCGAAAGAATTCCACTCCGAGTTCTTTCCTTCGCTCAGTTTTCTAGCCTCCAAATTTTCGTAAGGTCCACCTGGAATAGCTTTTAGAGCTTGTTGAACAATTCTTACTGATTCTTTCATCTCTCCGATCCTTACCAAATAACGGGCTAGTGAATCTCCTTCTTCCTGCCATTGGATCTGCCAATCCAATTCGTCGTAACATTCGTAATGATCCACTTTTCGGAGATCCCATCGAATTCCTGAGGCTCGTAGCATAGGCCCTGACAGACCCCAATTTATAGCTTCGTCTCTATCAATAACACCAACTCCTTCTACTCGTTCCAAAAAGATTGGATTATTCGTTATGAGATTCTCGTACTCGACAACTTTTGGTAAGAAATAGTCACAGAAATCTAAGCATTTGTCTATCCATCCGTAGGGTAGATCTGCAGCGACACCTCCGACACGAAAATAATTATGCATCATTCGCATACCTGTAGCAGCCTCGAATAAATCATATATCATTTCTCTTTCTCTGAAGATGTAAAAGAAAGGAGTTTGTGCACCGATATCGGCCATGAAGGGTCCAAGCCATAGTAAGTGAGATGCAATGCGACTCAGTTCCAGCATAATTATTCTTATATAACTCGCCCTTCTAGGAACTTGAATATTCGTCAATTTTTCGGATGCATTGACTGTGACAGCTTCCGTAAACATTGTAGCTAAATAATCCCATCGCGTTACATAAGGAAGATATTGAACAACTGTTCGGTTTTCGGCTATTTTCTCCATACCTCTGTGTAAATAACCCAGTATCGGTTCACAACCCGAAACATCTTCTCCATCTAGAGTAACAATGAGTCGCAGAACACCATGCATCGATGGATGATGGGGACCCATACTTACTATCATTGGTTTATCTGTACCAGTAAGTATCATCCTGTTTCAATCTCCTCTTAATTAGTTGAATCCACAATCAATAGAAATTTATATCCTTGCCTCGCATAGAATCAATCTCTTATTGATCCACGAATTCCTAATCGATTAGTTAAATCCCTATAACTCATAGGATTTGTTCTAGATAAATAAGCCAGGAGACGTTTACGTCTCCCTAGGATTTTCCATAGACCTCTTTGGGATGAATAATCCCTGCCGTGTGTCTGGAAATGATATGTTAGTACCGCGACCCGATTAGTCAAACGAAATATTTGGGATTCGACGGATCCCTCCCCTTCCTTCGAAGGAGAAAGACGGATGAAAAAACTCTTTGTTGACATGAATGACTCTCCCGATATGGATTGAAAGTGAGAAACGTTTATGATTTGAATCCATACTCCATATTATGGTATTCGTGACAATAACAAGTTAATAATGGAAAAATTGAGGCTTATGAAACTCCTACCTTGGGATAGGTTCTTCTCTGGTTTCTTTTCTGTCTAGGAGGCAACTTCTAAATCGGAGGGTACATCCGGAACCTTAGCATAGAAGATCGACTCCCATCCGTTGCACCAAACCAAAATCTGTTCATACAAATGAGATCTTCGAATCGATAACTGGACCAAATAAAGCGCTTAATTTTTCTATTTTTATTCTCCCCAATTTTTCGATCTTGCTCTTGCTCCCCGCTTTTCATCTGACTCGATTCCGTATCTTCTGTTTCTGACAGAGATAGAGAGTTCAATACCCTAAATTCCCTACGATGCTTTGGGAGTAGAATCTCTTCGAGATTGAATGAATCAAACAGGAATAGATTCGTCGCTTCTCCACCCCTCGGAATCTCCATGCCTAAGTGAGATCCATAAAGATTTTTGAGATCCGTAAAACCCTCTAACCTTTGCCTAAAACGCAATGATGTACCCACCATTTTATACATCAGGATTTGATCACCCAAAAATCTAGGTAAGCGATGCTCCGAGCTAGTTGTCAATTGGTTCGTACCGCTATTTCTACGGAAGAATATACGAAAAAGATCTAGATCCTCTCGCATTTTACCGGAAAGGGGAATCATAGCTTCTTGATTCTGCATGAACGTCATGAGGGAAGCCATACTGCCCAATTTTTTAAATCTTTTCTCTAGACTTTTTGATTTCCATCTCCATTGACGAATGGACCGGTCAGGTTCTCGTTCCTGAATCAATTCATGATTCTGAAGCATTTTCCGACTCCTCTTGATGGCCGAAACATTTGAATCCGATATTCTCTCATATGAGTATGTACCTCCCCACTCTATAGCAGGGGCAAGCCACGATAGCAAGTTATGCCTAAGAATCTCCCGATTCATGCAAGAATCCAAAGAATCTAGTGTTCTTTTACGAATAGAAGGATATTTACTTACTCTATTCATACTCTTGCTGTTGCCAACATCAGACCGATACAGAGATTTTTCATCCAATTTAGCACACTTCCGAATTATTGAATTCCTATCCGGATCGAAGCAAATACAAGTCAATAAATTTTTCTTGAATAATTCGTTGCGCTTACCGATTTCTATTGATGATAAAGAATTGCCCACAAATATAGATAGGTTCCTATTCGGATCTATATTCCCCATAGTACTATGGATCGGATCTCCTTTTCTTTCCCGATGCTCACTGACTCTAAAGCGCCACTGCCGAGGCACAATACCGTACCACATCTTTGGGGATAAATTGTATCGATCGAAATTTTCTAACCATTTCTTCCAATTCTTTTCCCTGAAACTATTTAGTTCCGCACGATTGGTTATTCCTCGTTCGTACATAAAAACTCTGAGAGTATTCCCAATGAATGAGTGGGATGTCCAAGATTTTGATAAATGTTTCGAGTAGGACCCGTTATTTGTCCAGATCCCCCAAATCCTTCGAAGTAAATATGCTTGAGACATTAATATGATCATTTAATTAAAATTGACTTGAATTTTTCAGTATTTCATTATTATCATCAACAATTGAATATTTATTTCGTATTCTAATCATTATTGGAAAAATTTCTAACCCATTCTTTTGTAATATCTATCTTCACCCTGGAATCTATAACCATTGCTCGAATTTTTGTGCCCAAGTAACGGAACAATTTTCTTGTCGATTGAACACTTACCTTAGATCGAACAATTATTTGCTTGATCCAAATTACTCCTTCCGTTGATTCTGATTTGTTCCTCTCTCTATCCGAAAGAGCTTTTTCTTTTTGATTCCCAGCAGAACATGCTTCTGTCTCTTCGGTGTTCTCCCTGGTAATCAAATCTTCCAAATCTTGGATATAATGAATCAACGCTTCGTACTCGGACTTTTGTGATCCAACCGAAACAATATTACCTTCGTTTGTAATTGATGGTTCCTGGATCCTATTGCTGCCACTCACACCATGAATTTCTCGATACTTTTGGGCTGGGTTCGAATTATACGAATCGAATTCGTTGTTGGGCTCCAAATCAACAATATCAGGCGTTACGGATGATTTTTTATTCACCGGAAAAAGTCTAAAAAGGCTTTTTTTCCTCCACTTTTTCATCAATTCTCTATTTATCGGTTTCCAAAACGAGGGCTGTTTCTTCATATTACCGAAAGGTAGATCGGTTAAGAAACCCCAAGCAGTTAAGTAACAGTAATGGAATCTCTTCCTATTTATCGAATTTTTCGTGGGTTCTACAACCCCCCCAAAATATTTGTTGTCAGATTTGTAAGCATACCAGGGTCTCAGACGAAAAGGATATATTATTTTTATTTGGAGACCATCCCTAAGCCATTGCTCTGGCAATTCTTTGTCTGAGACTTCGGTACCATCATAAGTACATTTTATATGAATTTCCTTACTCCATCCGGACCAATCCTGATTCCATTCGGGATTTTGAAGCAATAATAACCGACCGACGTTTTTGAGTGTTATTAATACGGGGAGCGCAATATATTTCCTGAAATGTGATTGTATAATCAGTAGCCAACTCCTACCCCATTGAGCTAATGGAAAATCCCACCTGTTCGCTGTAGCGAGACGATCTGCTCCTGTCTTTTCGGAGAACAAAGCTCTTCTACCAATGAGTTTTGCGTAATCCTTCTCCAAAATGTTTTGGTCCATCAGTTTCAACCCGAAGGTTTTTTCCTCGTAATACTTAGAAGTTTTAATAAGAGTGGGTTCTTCATTCATTCGTAAAAAACATGGAGAAGCTACTTCAGGCTGAAACATTCTCCATATCAAAGTTTTACGTCTTCGAGCACGCATTGAACCTTTCACGAGTTTTCGACGAAAATCAGATTGTTGCGAGAAGCGCCTCACGATTCTTCTCCTTCTGTCCCTGCCTTTCACAAGATATCCCAAATTTTTCACTTTTCTCTGACGAATATCGGTAACTCCAACGGCTATAACATCGAATTTATCGTTTTTTGAATCGGATACGCATTGAGGTATTTCTTTACTAATTTCCCGAAATCGTAATTTTCTACTGATTCCTAATATTTCTGCTAAAAAAGAATGGATATTTTGGATCTGGCTAGCGTCGCCCAGTAATAGATCCAGACAAGATTTTATCAGTGTGTCCCATTCATCCTTTCGTAATTGATTGAAGTACGAGATTCTCTGGCGAGGGGATAGATTCAGGATGAGTTCCCAACTAATACTTTTTCGATTAACCTTCCTGTGCGTATTACCAAAATTTTTTCCGTTTGGATCTATCGCTAAATCCTCATCGAATAAATCAATTCGTTTCAAATTCGTGTTGAATCCCGATTTTCTCGATTTGCTAATGAGTAGACCCAGTACACGACGAGCATCTCGAGTTAATGGTTCCCAAGGTAGTATCAGACGAGATTCTGATTCACGCCATTGATTGGAAATCCACTCCTTGAGTCTATTAGTTTTCCAAACTTGTGGTTTACGTTTCCGCCCACCGCGCTTATCTGAAAGAAAACGGGGTGACTTCGGTAGTGCTCCATAGCTCCATCCGGTTAATGAGGGGTCATAAATTTTGGCAAAAGTTTCTTGTTCGAAATTCGATAATCCTATCTTTTTCTCCGAAATTTCTCCTGGGGTAAACCCACTATCCAAGAATCCAACTCTTTGATGTAATCCGCTACGTACACATTCTTTTCTACTCCTCTTGATGTTTATCCATGCCTCGAAAGAATTATTTGGTGGTACTAATTCCGGACAGTTGAAACATCCTCCAATGAAACATCCTCCAAAATTTTTTTCTAGAATTGCTAAACTAGGTAAATACGTGAAAGACAATCTCTGTCTTCCGTCACTTGAACAGATATTGAAGAAGTACTGAGAGACTTTTCTCTTCATGGGGCTGCGGGTGCTGAACCGACCATTACCTACATATCTCAATGGTCGCCTCCATTGGCGGTGATCGAAAAAAGGATTGGGCCATGGTTTCTCCAAAGGCAATGATTCTTCCCGCTTCATCGAATTGAGTTGCAAATCATCAATCATTTTTTTCGTGCTGGAAAGAACTGGAGCTCGACCCAAGTGTAACAAAGAAGAAGTTAATATTATAATACTAAAGGCTCGATGAACTACACGTTTCATTAAAAGATAGAGTATGGGTGAATCGGATTCTGTACGGAACAGAAGTAGTTTGCCCAGACTAATGAATAGGTATTGGCCACAGAACCAGCCCGAGATAGCACTTACTAGGAATGGCACATCATTACCGTAACGAAAAAAAAAAGTATTCAATAATCTCGCTAATACAGGGCTTGGTAGAAGAATGGGATTCAGCAACTGGAGAATCATACCATCAAGAAATAATTCATAGATTCGAGTATCTCGAAGTGAGGTTATCGGTCTTAGAGATTGATAATTTGAAAGATCTTTAATTCTATACCAATGTAAAAAAATGTATGGTAGAACCAGCAGAGCTAATGTGTGGGGTTTTACCAATACTATGTAAAGAGGTGAGCAATAAATCGATAAAAATATTATTAATTGACCTGTGATTGAACCGCCGACGGATATCGCACCACCGAGGTTTCCTTCGAGTAGAAAGGCTCTCACGGATAAGAGTTGGGAGGGACCAATAGGCAATGTAGCAAGGAATCCGTAATATAATCCGAATAGAATAGATGCGCTTGAAAGATTTGTCCATGATGATATCGGAACCCATGGAATAGAAGACAATAAAGGAATGCTTGTTATCGTGATGAAAAACCTTCCCCAATAAAATAGAATTGGAATAGAATAAGTTCTACGTCTTTAGATTATCATTCGTCAGAAAGGGGAGAGGCTCACTAATTAGCTTATTATTTTCTTACACCAATCAATAAACCTCCCTGCCCTATCTCTTACTAACCCCTTCGACTTCCTTCACCAGATCTGTCCAACCCAGATTTTCTAGATTATTATTACGTCGCAAGGGGCGTGTAACAAGTTCAAGAACATCTTTGGCATTTGCAAATCCATGAATTTGAGCAAAAGTGAATTCAACAGACCATTTTGTGTTAATCCCTCTCGCTTCTAATGGATTAGCATGAGCCATACCGGTTATAACTAAATCGGGTTGTAATTCGCGAATGCGCTGTATTTGGTTATAATTATCGGGTTTCTCCACAATTCGAGGCATTGGTACACGCATTTGTTTACATGTGGTTCGAAGAAGTGCTAATTCTCCAGCTTGGTACCTCCTATCCATATACGGAATACCGATTTCGTAAACAATCATTCCGCATCGAATTAAAAATCTTGCTATAGATACTTCCAGAAGATTATCTCCCATGAAGAAAACCGATTTATTACGTACTAGATCGAGATAATTCCTCAAAGTTTTCCACACCTGTTCCTCTCTTTCCTCTAAACCTTGTGTTTCGGTACCGAAAACGTAGCAGATTTTTTCAATCCAAGCACGGGTTCCGTCGGGACCAATAGGGAAAGGCGCCCCAATAAGCTTGCATTTTCGACGACGCATCAAGGTTGTTGCCGTTCGACTCAAGAATGGATTGACACCACAGACACAGACTCCGTCACCTAATACTGGAAGATCCGTATATCTCTGAGCTGGTAACCAACCCGAGACATTAATGGATTGACGCTTCAATTCCAAACTGAGCTGGGAAGCTACTGTCGAGGGTAGGGAACCGAAAAGAACTAGGGGGGGTTTATCCTTCGAACTCTTCAGGGACTTGGTGCTGCTTGTCCCGAAGCGATAATCAGGGAATGATTCCTGTGCAGATCTATCCCCGACCTCTTCTATTTTCCCAACTCTTTCAGGACAACGATGTGCTACAGCAGCTAGGACAGTATCCTCCCCCTGGGTAAATGCATAATCCAGTCCATTTGCTCGTGCTACTACGATCGGGATTCCAATGTCGATCTCCAATTTGGGGGCCATACCCTCCAAATCCATTTTTATGATTTCTGTTGTACAGGTACCAATCCATACAATTACACTAGGATTTCTAGCTTTCTTTATCTGAATACATAATCGTCTCAATTCTCGATAATCATTCAATTGGGCAGAGATATCTCCCTCCTCTAGTTCCGCCATCGCGTAACGAGGTTCGGCGAAAATCATAACCCCGAGAGCGTTTTGCAGAAAATAACCACAGGTTTTCGTGCCTATTACTAAGAAGAAACTATCCTCAATCTTTTGATACAACCAAGCAACGCAACTAATAGGGCAAAAAGTATGGTAATTACCCGTTTCGCATTCGAAAGTGAGAGTTTCAGATATTTTGGTTGACATATTCATTTTATATGTATGTTTTCCTGACTATATAGATAGAATCATTCACGCCTCAAACTATTGTAAAATCAATCAGATCTGCTTGATTCTTCTCTTCATTGGTAGTAACCGCGGGATTCAAGTAGAAATCAGAAAGCAAACCGAATAATTCTCGATCTGGTACTTCTTTCGGTACAATCCCTTCCGGCTCAGACAATATCTGGTCTGCCACATTCAGATAGAACTCACAAACATATTTAAGAGTGGGTTGGGCTTCCACCATCTCGAACAAGGTTTTACCCTTGACTCTAGAAACCCGAATATCCTCAATTAGGGGTAATACCTCCAGAACAGGCATCGGGCAAGCCTCTACGTATTTATCAATAAGGTCCCTCTTTGATGTGCGGTTTCCTACTAAACCAGCTAATCTAAGTGGATGTGTACGGGCTTTCTCCCTCACAGAAGCTGCAATTCTATTGGCTGCAAATAGAGCATCGAAGCCATTGTCTGTAATGATGATGCAATAATCGGCATAGTTCAACGGGGCAGCGAATCCTCCACAAACTACATCACCTAGAACATCAAATAGGATAATATCATATTCGTAAAAAGCATTTAATTCTTTCAATAATTTAACCGTTTCTCCGACGACGTATCCTCCGCACCCAGCTCCAGCTGGAGGGCCTCCCGCCTCTACACAATCAACTCCTCCATAACCTTCATAAATAACATCCTCGGGCCAAACATCTTCGTAGTGATAATCTTTCGACTGCAGAGTATCTATTATCGTGGGAATCAGAAACCCTGTGAGAGTGAAAGTACTATCATGTTTAGGATCACACCCAATCTGTAAAACTTTTTTACCACGTCTCGCTAAAGCAATCGATATGTTACAACTAGTGGTGGATTTACCTATCCCACCTTTCCCATAAACAGCTATCTTCATATTTATTTATTTTAGTTTCTTGTATGTTTCTGTCTCTTCTATATAGTTATATCATTCAATATCTATTCATAATAACATATTTTATGTTATTGCGAGCTAGGGATTTTCTGCCATTTACCATAATCTAACGACTTGATCGACCAAAATCACCGAGCAGAATAGAAATCGCGTGTTATAATATTTAACCAGCCTATGATTCGAGGACTCAATCAATTAGGCAAAGAGGTGAAAGGACCGACGGGGCTTGATCGAGAGGAAAGATATTCCGCGATAAAATCTCCACGTGCTATAGAATGGAATCTTATTTGTTTCATTCAAGAAGTCGAAGAAATAGGAGGTTGGGACCATTTCACCATGATCTGCTAGCTCTTAAGATATAAAAAACCTCTTGCTTCTTGCAGAAGCAGTCACTCGGTAGTTCAGTTTACTTAGCGAATTGATTGGAGATCGTGTAAATTGCTTGATCAATAATCATCTCGGGGAGGACAGTGTAGAAGATCATGGTGATGGTTGACCGCCTCCCCCCCCCCCCCTGTTTTGTAAATCTGATTCGGAGAGGCTCAGGCATTGCTATCGCTACCCATTCCCCGTATAATAGGGCGTACCCAGATTTAGTTCCCTACCTAACAAAACTTTTTATTTTTGCTTATGGAGCAGTCATAGGTCGGTTCGAAGTATTTCAATGTTCCTAGGTTCAGACCCCCGTTCCTCAGTAGCTCAATGGTAGAGCGGTCGGCTGTTAACCGATCGGTCGTAGGTTCAAGTCCTACCTGAGGAGGGTTTTTCCAATCCAAGGGCTTGCTCGAGTGGGTTTACTGTTACCATTTGCATCGACGTCGAACCGCGAGATAAAGACAGAAATGGGTATGTAATTATTCCCGATAGTTTTTTCTTGTTTGGAGACGAAACAATTCGTATTGAAAAAGTAAAATAAGCAAATT